TGAATGACCCAGTATCGAATACTGGTAATAATATCAGCAAAAGAACGTTCTCCTGTGCTTCCAGACATGCAGAGCTCCATATTCGTGTACAGTCAAAAGAAAAGGGGATCGATTCAGTAAAAGATGAGATCAGTAAATGGGAATTCACTGAAATGAAATCTTTGTGAGATCGTCAATAGTGTACCAAGGGTGTCTTTAGAGTATACCGAATCAGTATAGCTATCCTTCTTCTGACACAGCAACGCAATTTCACAATCAGTATCGAAATGGAGTGCTAGATAATTTATTTTTTTCTTTTATTGTTGCTTGTCGATGTTATATCATTCAATAGAAAATTTATCAAATTCCTGTAGTAGTATAATAGTAGTATAAGGGTTCTCTCCATTATTGGCTTCGGATTAGAAACTGAAAATCAGATATAATGTGAATCCGACGGATTGCTTTCGAATAATTCACGAGGGAGATTATCATATTCCTTTCTAATTCAATTAGATGCGAAATCTATAAATATTCTTTCTTTTTGTAGTTGTAGAAGATGTTTTTTGTTGGAACCCCCCTTTTTTCATTTTTAAGGAATTGATTAGTTGTCCAGTAACAAGTAAGACTAGTAGATAGTCTTCGATGAAAGAAAGAAAACAAGCAAGTAATCAAATAAGAATAAGAATCAATATTCACGATGCAAGCATTGTTGTATTAGGCCCTTTGGGTCTTTCGTGACCTAATTAGAATTAGAAAGTCGGGGCTTTCTAATTTTAAACACGATTAGATTCTGCAAAACTCTTTTTCTTCTTATTTGAGATATTATGTGAATGAACCTACTACTGAATCTAATGAGTTCAAATTAAAGTAAAAAAAAGGAAAGTAATAAAGTAAGAGGCATTATACTATAAGGTCATTTTTGGTTCGAAAATACACAATATATTCGATACAATAATAAAAAAAAAGATAAAAAAAAATAGAAATGATTTTCCAATTTTAAATTTTAAGTGATTCAAATTCATTTCTTTTTTGAATGAAGTTACCCAACACAGTTTTTTATTATTTAAAATTCTTTATTATTATTTATATATTATTATTTATATTATTAATATAATATTACTATAGTTATAGTAATTATTAATATAGATAGTAATTATTAGTATAATAATATTTGTTTTTAAGAGTTGCACAATGAATCCAATCTGTTGATTCGGAATCACGGGATGAATAGATATCACAGATGATGAATTGATTTCTTACCTATGTCACTCTATTTTTTTATTACTATTTATAATGATAATAATTGCTGAATCAAAAACTTTCAATTGAACTTATTCTTTCAATTGGTATTTTTGTTTATCTCTTTCAAAACCAAAATTGAAATTTAGGGAAGTGCTTTATAAACATATGTATAAAAAAAAATAACATATTTCATTTAGCCTCTTTATGCCTACCATAACTAGTTATTTCGGTTTTCTACTAGCGGTTTTAACTATAACTTCAGCTCTATTTATCAGTTTGAACAAGATACGACTTATTTGAAATTAATTGAATGAATAATTCATAAAAAAAAGAAATCTTTCTGTGGTATTCCATATATTCTATAGTTTCTTACCGTGTCAATTTCAAATTCTTGGTCATTAAGATTCATGTGCAATACGAATTAATATTTAAGAATAGATATTACCTCTCCCTTTCTCCTTTCAAACAAATTGAAATGATTGAAGTTTTGCTATTTGGAATTGTCTTAGGTCTAATTCCTATTACTTTGGCTGGATTATTTGTAACTGCATATTTACAATACAGACGTGGTGATCAGTTGGACCTTTGATTAATTAATATCTCTTTTTTTTATTGACCCCCTACTTGTTTTAATTTTAATCCATAGGGGGTCGAATTTAGATTACTGTTCAATTATTTCATTGTAATTTTCGACCTAAGAATAACAAGAATGGAATCACGCTCTGTAGGATTTGAACCTACGACATCGGGTTTTGGAGACCCACGTTCTACCGAACTGAACTAAGAGCGCTTTCTAAATATTTTGTAACCCTAATATATTTTTGCATGCATCTACTATTCTATTATATAGAATTATATAGAATATTGTAAAATGCAAGATTGATCATATTATGTATTGGATTATGGATACCCAATTTGAATCGATTTCAATTAATCCCTTGTTACTGCTCATAAGATAAGTAATAGGTAGGGATGACAGGATTTGAACCCGTGACATTTTGTACCCAAAACAAACGCGCTACCAAGCTGCGCTACATCCCTTTCCATTGGTCGACAGTGTCATTGTAGAGAATACCTGTATTGTTTTCCACATCTTTATTTTATCCATTCATATACAAAAATTATCTTGTCATTTATTTTTTTTATCTCATATCATATAACATATTATTAAGTATAATAAAAGACTTATATACGTAACGTAGAATTAAACCCACTGTAAAAAAAAATGAATATAATATTTTTCGGGAATGTTGGGACATAAAAGGGTGTATTTTTTTTTTCTTTTTTTTAAGAAAAGGAATGGCTACTGAATCGTTGTATATTTCCATTATAATTAGGCATTCCGCGTACAAATACAAGTGATCATTAATTACATATATGTCTGATCATATATGTATTACAAATTACAATAAATAAGGAGGATTTAAAATGCGAGATCTAAAAACATATCTCTCCGTGGCACCGGTAGTAAGTACTTTATGGTTTGGGTCTTTAGCAGGTCTATTGATAGAGATCAATCGTTTATTCCCGGATGCGTTGATATTCTCCTTTTTTTAATTATCGTTCTAGTTATTGACATGGGAGGGGGTGAAGAAGATTAGAGATATAATCAAATATCAGTGACTAATCCCTCCCCTTCCCTTCTTTGAATTTTCGAATTTATTAAATTATAATAAGTTCGAAAAGAGAAAGAATAAAAGTGGATTCAACTTCAGTAAAACTCGGAACTCGGACCGGGACTCTAAATTTTATTTAATTTAATAAGATAAGAGAATGAGAACGGAAATGGAAATTGATGGCTAGGTCAACAATATTATACAAAATACTTAAATGAAAAATGAAATACTTTACTGGGATTATAAATGTAGTTAGAAATTCTTCTATTACTTATTTAATTATATTACTATCTTGATTTCAACGAAATCTTTCAGAATTTGATTTCGAGTTAGCAACTTCTATTTTTTTTTTTTGTTCCTTTCTTCTCTTTGGATTGGAAAATGGAATAGTTGGTTAAATAAAAAATCCAAAGGAGGTTCATGGCCAAGGGTAAAGATGTTCGAGTAACAGTTATTTTGGAATGTGCCAAATGTACTCGAAATGGTTCTAATAAGGAATCAATGAGTATTGGTATTTCCAGATATATTACTCAAAAGAATCGACATAATACGCCTAGTCGATTGGAATTGAGAAAATTCTGTCCCTTTTGTTACAAACATACAATTCATGGGGAGATAAAGAAATAGATCGAACTGATACGATCGCCTGTATGTCACCCTTACAAGGAAGATTCAAAATGATATATATATTATATATATATTCTATATAACATATATTTAAAGATAAACAACCCAAAATCCCTCATCAAAATAGGATTTTCGGGATAAGGAATAAACAAATCATGGATAAACCCAAGCGACTCTATTTTAAATCCAAGCGATCTTTTCGTAGGCGTTTGCCCCCGATTGGATCGGGGGATCGAATTGATTATAGAAACATGAGTTTAATTAGTCGATTTATTAGTGAACAAGGAAAAATATTATCTAGACGGGTGAATCGATTAAACTTAAAACAACAACGATTAATTGCTAGTGCTATAAAGCAAGCTCGTATTTTATCTTTGTTACCTTTTCTTAATAATGAGAAACAATTTGAAAGAGGTGAGTCGACCACTAGAACTACTGGTCTTAGAATCAAAAAGAAATAGGTTTATTCTTCACTTGAATCAAAATTCTAATACGAACTCAAAGGCGGATTGATGTTTTGTTCGAAAAATTCGCGAATCCAGATTTTGATTGTTGTATCATAAGAAAAAAAAAAGAATCAATCTTTTTTTATTGAACGTGTTGTTTGTTCATTTTGGCGACCTTATCATATTATTATATTGTATCATACTAATTTCTATTCTACCTTCCCGGAGTTAATTCTCCAGCGAACTCCATTTAAAATTTAAAACATTCCCATGAATTCCTTCCAATCTACTTATTTTATAATTTCATTGGAAATCATATAAAGACAATTTCTATTTAATATAGCTATTTGCGCAAGTATTTTACGATTAAGAAGCAACTGCCTCTTGTACAGATTGTGTATTAACTTATTATAACTATAGTATACACTATTACCGCGAATTACTGCATTTATCCGAGTGATCCACAAACGACGAAAATATCTCTTTTTCCTACCTCTATCCCGATAAGCCGAAAACAAAGCTCTTATTTTCTGTTGAGTAATAGTTCTAGTAAGTCTTGAATGAGCCCCTCGAAAACTTGATGCAAATAAACGAATTTTTGTTCTACGTCTTCGAGCTATATATCCTCGTTTAATTCTGGTCATTGAATAAATGAAACTTCGATGAATAACTAATTGATTTCCCTTCTTTCAGTTATTCCTTTTCCTAATTTTTGAATAACAAAACGGATTCGTCCAATGTATAAAATAAAAACTCCAATGGCTTTTGCTACTATAACCTTCCTGACCACGATTTTATCTTTTTTTCTTCTAGGCATTTCACCTCGAAATAAAAATAAGAAATTGTATGGATAGTGATACTAGATATTAAAAAAAGCATATTAAATAAAAACACAAAGTAGTAAATCTAAATGGATAAAAAAATCGTGGGTTCCATCGTTTCTATGGTTACTTTTTAAACGGCGAGGTCCCCTCTATACACCGGAGCCCCTTCTTTCATTTAATCAATGCTATTGTTAACTTGTACAGTTTACACTCTTTGGCTCTACCTATGAATTATCCAGTAATCAGTCTTTCACAACGAGATCTACCTATACAGTAACGATATTTAATTATGAAGATTAGCTGTGTAGCTGACCCTGTTAGTCCGTTGTTGCAAGAGTAAGGGCATAATCTTTTTGCCTTTTCATTTAAATAATATTTTACCTGCTTAATGGATAACCATTTGCTACCAATGGGAAATTCTTTTTCATCTTAAATTGAAAATTGAGACGCTTGGATTTACGATTTACACCAATAGAAACCATAAAATTTGATAAACAGTAGAAGGATATGATAGATCCTTTTTATATAGTGAATGGATTTCTTCCATTTTATCCTATTTATTGGTACTGATCATTGATACTGGAAAAATGGGTTCTTTTCTTTTGTCCCAGTCCATGCTCTGAACGAGTCACACATACACCCTAGTACATGTTCCTCGTCGCTGAGGGCATCCCCCAAGGGCGGGGGATTTCGTGACATTTCTGATTGGCTGTCGTGTCTTTCTAATAAGTTGTTTAATAGTTGGCATGTTGACTCGTATACATAATGAATTGGTTTAGATCGATCCTAACCGGATGATTAGGAATTACTTCTATATTGATAATTCTATTCTATATTAATAGATTAATTAATATAATACTATATCAAAATCAAACCCCGGTGGGTAAGAAGATCAAATTTTGAATTGTGTATTTTATTTTCGTGAAATCCCTGTTATTTTTTATTCTACCGCTACAAGATCAACAATTCCATGAGCTTGGGCTTCTGTTGCTGACATAAAAACATCTCTTTCCATGTCTTCGGATACAACCCATAAAGGTTTGCCCGTTCTTTGTACATAAACCCTTGTGATGGTTTCACGTAACTTCAGCAGTTCTTCCGCTTCCTGGATAAATTCTCCCGTTTGTGCCTCATAAAAAGAACTAGCAGGTTGATGGATCATTACCCTGATTATATAACATAAAAAATGGTTCTTCTATCTCGAAGATAAATCAAAGAGAACAAATCAAATAAAGAATAATAAATACTACGAAAAACAAGATAGAATTGAACAACCGTACAGGCATCTTTATCTTTTGCGCATTGCATACGGCTCTACAATGGAATTCACTTTTCCCTCCCATCGAAGAAACAGAAAATATAGGGTCTATCATACTAGACCCAGATCGGTAAATAATCCAATAATCATCCTTCCTTTTATTTTGGAGTAGTTAAAAAATACTATGATGGCTCCGTTGCTTTATATTTATATAGATATTTATTTAGTCTTTTATTCAACAATCCCAAAGTTTCTTTTTTTTTTTTTATTCTTTCATAACATAATTAGTCTTCTGGGGTGAAAACAAAAAAGTTTGTGACGCTGCAATAGGCTTCCGATAGATCAGATAAAATCGGAAATGCCCCTTATCTCATACTACTCTTTCGATATATAATCGAATGGGTTTTTTTTTCTCATATCGAATTCAAAATGCCATGCTATTATTACTTAATAGTCATATTTCATATGGCGAAGGCATAGTCTTCTTTTTTCTCTCAAATACAAAACTCATTGGCGCCGAGCATGAGGGAATGCTAGACGTTTGGTAATTTCTCCTCCGACCAGAATAAAAGATCCCATTGAAGCGGCTAATCCCATGCATATTGTCTGTACATCTGGTCCTACAAATTGCATAGTATCATAAATAGCTACTCCGGGTATTACCCACCCCCCGGGAGAGTTTATAAACAAATACAGATCTTTGGTATCATCCTCTATACTAAGATATACCATAAGACCAATAAGTTGATTCGAGATCTCGCTATCAACCTCTTGGCCTAAAAAAAGTAATCTTTCTCGATAAAGGCGGTTGATTAGGATAAAATTGTATCTTTAGGAACCATACGCGCACCTTTTGATGCATACAGGTTATCAAAAATCGCGAAAAAAAGAATCAATGTGTAGATTACAGCCCGCATTCTTTTGGACTCCTTCTAACAAAGGACTTTTTTGATTCCATTTTTATTTTTCAAGAAAGATTCGTTTTGGTCTGTTTACTTTACCTATAAATATCAAAAAATAGAAAAGTAATTGACTAAATTTATCGAACGAACTTCTCATTGATGTATTGTTTCATCGAGATTGAATACAAATCAAGATGTCATTTTCTTGTTCCGGAATGGGTTTCTTCAATTTTGTTAGGTTTATGTTCTACTCCAAGTCAAGTAAAGATCGGCCCTATTTTTATTTGCACATATAGGACAAATGTCCCAATACCAAGTCTTTTTGTTTTTGATATGGCTTTTTATTTTTCAATTTTTTTATGTCATGTCTTCTGCCAAATATTCAATGTATTCATTATATTACTCGATTGATTAAACAGTTTAAGATCACTCCTGTTTATAAATTAAAAATAGAATATGATAAAGGTAGTAATCATAGATATATTACCAATTGGGTTTTTTGTAAACGGAGCCTGGATACTTCATTTTATTGGTCCAATCGAGACAACTATAAAGTATTCTAAACCATAAATTATTCTAATTGATAATATTAATCTGGATACCTCCCCCCCCCAAAAAAACAAAATCAATATAATTGCATTTCACGCTCCAAATTTTTGATAAGTCAATCAACCTTTCTTGGGCGAAAGAGAGGATATCTCGATCGGGGGAGAAAATGGGGGAATCCCATGTGACCCAATATATCTGACAAGTCGCACTATACGTCAACCCAAGATGCATCTTCCTCTCCAGGACTTCGAAAAGGTACTTTTGGAACACCAATAGGCATTAAAGAAAAAAAGAATGAAGTACTATATCTTACTTTGATGTGGAAGCGTAACAATGGGTTTATTGTCTTAATATTAATAAGATTAGCCTTTATCATAGTTTATCCATAAAGTGAATAAGTTCATAACATAAAATAAAAAAAGAAGACAGAATGACTATGACTAAAGGAGAAAATTTTTAGGAATAGGTCTTTTTAATGATATGAACAAATATGTATGCTTTCACTCATAGAAAATGAACGTGGGATCCCTCCCCCCTACCATTGCGTATTGGTACTTATCGGATATAGAATAGATCTGCTTCTTTTTGTTCCTACAAACAGAACTCTTCCATTATTACTATAAGAATAGAACAAATATTAATCCTTTCTTCGAGATAATCTACTGAAAAAAGGGGGGGGTACATAGCATAGTTTTTTCCAATGCAATAAAGTTACATAGTGTCTATTTTTCGTTGAGAAAGGGGTATTTCCATGGGTTTGCCTTGGTATCGTGTTCATACCGTCGTATTGAATGATCCGGGTCGTTTGCTTTCTGTCCATATAATGCATACAGCTCTAGTTGCTGGTTGGGCCGGTTCGATGGCTCTATACGAATTAGCGGTTTTTGATCCCTCTGACCCTGTTCTTGATCCAATGTGGAGACAAGGTATGTTTGTTATACCCTTCATGACTCGTTTAGGAATAACCAATTCATGGGGCGGTTGGAGTATCACAGGAGGGACTATAACGAATCCGGGTATTTGGAGTTACGAAGGTGTGGCCGGTGCACATATTGTGTTTTCTGGCTTGTGCTTTTTGGCATCTATTTGGCATTGGGTGTATTGGGATCTAGAAATATTTTGTGATGAACGCACAGGAAAACCTTCTTTAGATTTACCTAAGATTTTTGGAATTCATTTATTTCTTTCAGGACTGGCTTGTTTTGGGTTTGGCGCATTTCATGTAACGGGGTTGTATGGTCCTGGAATATGGGTGTCCGATCCTTATGGACTAACCGGAAGGGTACAATCTGTAAATCCAGCGTGGGGTGTGGAAGGTTTTGATCCTTTTGTTCCGGGAGGAATAGCCTCTCATCATATTGCAGCAGGTACATTGGGCATATTAGCAGGTCTATTCCATCTTAGTGTCCGTCCGCCCCAACGTCTATACAAAGGATTACGTATGGGAAATATTGAAACCGTCCTTTCCAGTAGTATCGCTGCTGTTTTTTTTGCCGCTTTTGTTGTTGCTGGAACTATGTGGTATGGTTCAGCAACTACCCCGATTGAATTATTTGGTCCCACTCGTTATCAATGGGATCAGGGATACTTCCAACAAGAAATATATCGAAGAGTTGGCGCTGGGCTAGCCGAAAATCAAAGTTTATCAGAAGCTTGGTCTAAAATTCCTGAAAAATTAGCTTTTTATGATTACATCGGCAATAATCCGGCAAAAGGGGGATTATTCAGAGCGGGCTCAATGGACAACGGGGATGGAATAGCTGTTGGGTGGTTAGGACACCCTATCTTTAGAGATAAAGAAGGTCGTGAACTTTTTGTACGTCGTATGCCTACTTTTTTTGAAACATTTCCGGTTGTTTTGGTAGACGGAGACGGAATTGTTAGAGCAGATGTTCCTTTTAGAAGGGCAGAATCGAAGTATAGTGTCGAACAAGTAGGTGTAACTGTGGAGTTCTATGGCGGCGAACTGAATGGAGTCAGTTATAGTGATCCTGCTACTGTGAAAAAATATGCTAGACGTGCTCAATTGGGAGAAATTTTTGAATTAGATCGTGCTACTTTGAAATCCGATGGTGTTTTTCGTAGCAGTCCAAGGGGTTGGTTTACTTTTGGACATGCTTCGTTTGCTCTACTCTTTTTCTTCGGACATATTTGGCATGGTGCTAGAACCTTGTTCAGAGATGTTTTTGCCGGTATTGACCCAGATTTGGATGCTCAAGTAGAATTTGGAGCATTCCAAAAACTTGGGGATCCGACTACAAGAAGACAAGTAGTCTGATATAAGATTGATTTCTTACTTTTCACCTTTATTTTTGTGATTTAACATAGTTTAACATAAATAGGGTACCGGATAAATCTTGATTTGAATTGCTGCCTTTCCTTTGACTCTTTCTTTTTAGTTATCCGGGAGACGATCCAAAATAAACAGGTATGGAAGCTATAATTGTAAACCACAATCGAATCTATGGAAGCATTGGTTTATACATTCCTCTTAGTCTCGACTTTAGGAATAATCTTTTTCGCTATCTTTTTTAGGGAACCGCCTAAAGTTCCAACTAAAAAGATGAAATGATTTTTGATTATCTCTATCTCAATTGAATTAATGAGCCTCCCAATATTGGGAGGCTCATTAATTCAACTAGTCTCCGTGTTCCTCGAATGGATCTCTTAGTTGTTGAGAGGGTTGCCCAAAAGCAGTATATAAGGCGTACCCAGTAAAACTTACAAGTAAACCAGATATAGAGATGGCAACTAAGGTTGCTGTTTCCATTATTATATAATTTTAAGACTACAACGGATCTATGATAAGATCATTTATTTACAATAGAATGGTATACAAAGTCAACGACTCTCAATGAATACAAAATCGGATTTATGGCTACACAAACCGTTGAGGATAGTTCTAGATCTGGTCCAAGACGAACTATTATAGGGGATTTATTGAAACCATTGAATTCGGAATATGGTAAAGTAGCTCCCGGTTGGGGAACTACTCCTTTGATGGGTATCGCAATGGCTCTATTTGCGATATTCTTATCTATTATTTTGGAGATTTATAATTCTTCCATTTTACTGGACGGAATTTCAATGAATTAGATTAACAAGAACTACTAAATAGCTTTTCAATACAAAACCAAGTGAAGCATTTAGGTCGCTTTTAGTCCATTATATTTTTTGGTAGTTCGACCGTGGAATTTCTTTGTTTCTGTATTTCCGGAATATGAGTGTGTGACTTGTTATAATTGATCCTATGGATACTACAGAAATCGGTTCTGTCATCTTGATACAGATGGTTTTACCTCGTCGGATATTCATTCTAGTATCTGGAACGCGCGGAATATATGAAATAGATTACAAACTATTATAACTATGATTCATATTTTATATTCAGACCTCGCTTGCCGGACTCCAAAAAAAGAATTAACCAAAAAGAGTTAAAAAAAAAGGGTTAGAAGTTATAAATTGAAATATTTTTATTCTTTTTCTGTTTCTGCTTTTTTTATTTTGAATTAAAGGACAAACCGTTCTTTGTATTTTTATTCATTATATATATTCATTGAATAAGTGATGATCCACCGATTCTTACTCAGAGAATTTTTGGACTTATTTTTAAGGTTTTATTGAATCATCGTGGTTGTAGTATGAATCTGAGGTTTTAATCGATTCTATAGGGTCTTAACAAGAGAATTCCTATCAATAATAAAGAAAACAGAAGTAAAGCTGCATTACACACAAATAAAAGAAAAAAAAATAGGTAAATAGAAGATTCAAGAGGCCTGTAACCATCAACATAAAGACGAATGAGCCAACTTGATAGTTTGGCATTATAACCACAAAGAAGAGCTTTCAGATTTTTATTCTTTCGTATCTTTAGAGAAAGATTGAATCATAGGATTAAAGAAGTTTCAAACTTTTTATTCCACATATACGTTATAGCCAGTATTTGGGTGTTTCTGTTTGAGCCGTACGAGATGAAATTCTCATATACGGTTCTCAGAGGGGGAGTTCCTTGAGTTTACCTATCTCAATAAAGTCTATGATTGGTTCGAAGAACGTCTTGAGATTCAGGCGATTGCAGATGATATAACTAGTAAATACGTTCCTCCGCATGTCAATATATTTTATTGTTTAGGCGGAATTACGCTTACTTGTTTTTTAGTACAAGTAGCTACAGGATTTGCTATGACTTTTTACTATCGCCCGACCGTTACTGAAGCTTTTGCTTCTGTTCAATATATAATGACTGAAGCTAATTTTGGTTGGTTAATCCGATCAGTTCATCGATGGTCGGCAAGTATGATGGTCCTAATGATGATCCTGCACGTATTTCGTGTGTATCTCACCGGTGGCTTTAAAAAACCTCGTGAATTGACTTGGGTTACAGGTGTGGTTTTGGCTGTATTGACCGCATCTTTTGGTGTGACTGGTTATTCCTTACCTTGGGATCAAATTGGTTATTGGGCAGTAAAAATTGTAACAGGTGTACCGGAAGCTATTCCTGTAATAGGATCGCCTTTGGTAGAGTTATTACGTGGAAGTGCTAGTGTAGGACAATCCACTCTGACTCGTTTTTATAGTTTACATACTTTTGTATTACCTCTGCTTACTGCCGTATTTATGTTAATGCACTTCCCAATGATACGTAAGCAAGGCATTTCTGGTCCTTTATAGAGAATAAAGAATATAATATAGATCATAGATATTTGTAATCAGTCATTTATCACTTCACTCAGGGTAGGAACAATAGGATTTCATTGCTATAAATATGGATTATTGAAAAGAATAAAACATGTATTTGGATATTTCCCTTCAACCCCACAAAATTGTATTATTTCTTTGACACTAATGGTTGAAGTGAATTCTCCGAAGAGAAAATGGATTATGGGAGTGTGTGACTTGAACTATTGATTAGTCCGTGCAGATATATTCCTTATCTGCCACATTTGTTTGAATTCACAACTAAATGTGTCTTTGTTCCAACCACCGCGTAAGCCCCATACAGAGGATAGGCTGGTTCACTTGAAGAGAATCTTTTCTATGATCAGACTTGATTATGT